TACTCGAAGGTATCTGTGAATACTTTCAAAATTAAAACAAAGAAGTAATCACTCAATTTCCCCTTTTATTTTAGTATGACTCACAATTCTATAGTTCTATATATAGATTTATATCGATTAGGTATCATGCAAACCCTTTCTATACTAATAAAATAGAACCTTACTCTATTTAATCTAATAAAAATTTACTTTTTTCTATTTTAGAAGTTCATTGAACTTGAAGAAGTTCTATTTGTATTTGTTCAATAAATTTACCTATATTTTTGTTTGTCCACTACTTAACATGATAAATCGAAAAAAGGTTATGATAAACCGAGAAAAAAATGGAAACTACGAATAGTCGTTTTTGACGAACAGGATCAAGAATCATTATTAATTCGACACAAGAAGGGGTTGGGGAAAATCCCTTTTCTTGTGTCAAGGACTAGGAGACGAACAACCCCCCCCCCCCTAAAATCAAACCCTTTGTTCCTTTCATTTATACTTTGGTTTCTATTTTACGCTTATTTATCTTTTGTTTTGATTCTATTCGAATAGAAAACTACTGATTCATTCTATATCACTTCGATTTGGATTGAAAAAACAAAGAAGAGATAAGTAAAATAAAATAGTCTTCTTCACAATATACATATCATGACCGGTATAAGTAATTCCCGAAATCCGGTAGAAAAAAAAAGAAACAAACAAAATTTTTTTGATCATACACAATTACATAATATAATTATTACATAATATAATTGCCAACAAGAGTTTGTTTCTTTTTAGAGCTTGATGTTGAAAAATCCGCGGATCTAGAAATTCATTTCGGACAATTGAACCTTCTCAAACTGTTTCTTTTTAAGAACTAAAAAGATTTGTGCCAAAATAACAGATGCCAAGAAGAGCAAAAGGCCTTGGACACGTAATGGATCTTGAAGTACTACTTCCGCATCCCCCTGACCAAACCCACCCACATTAGGATTACTCGTTAATGGTTGATCAAGTTTGATGGATTCGCCCTCGGAAACAAGAAGTTCCGGCCCTGGAGGGATAATATCAACCACTTGACGCCCATCCGATGCCTCCACTATGGTTATTTCGTACCCCCCTTTCTCTTTTCGTATGATTTTGCTTACTATACCTGCTGCTGTAGCATTATAAACATTATTGTTACTCTTGCTCCCGTCGGGATAAATCTGACCCCTTCCTCTGTTCCCGCCTACATATATGGGATATTTTAAGAAGTGAACATCTTTCTTAGTAGCGGGGTCCGGGGAAAGAATAGGAAAGGTGATTTCACTATATTTCTGACCAGGAACAGGACCTATCACAAGAATATTTTTTTTAGTAGGGCGGTAACTTTGAAAAGCCAGATTTCCTATCTTTTCTTTAATCTCAGGCGAAATACGATCGGGGGGGGCTAGTTCAAACCCCTCGGGTAAAATAAGAACAGCCCCTACATTCAAAGCTCCTTTTTTACCATTAGCAAGAACTTGTTTCACTTGCAGATCATAGGGAATTCGAACAACTGCTTCAAATACAGTATCCGGAAGTACCGCTTGTGGAACCTCGATATCCACGGGTTTATTAGCTAAATGGCAATTGGCACATACAATACGGCCAGTTGCTTCTCGTGGATTTTCATAACCCTGCTGTGCAAAAATGGGATAGGCATTTGAAATGGGTGCCTGAGTTATTATATATATCATTATCATGAGCGATACGGAAATGGATCGAGTAATCTCTTTCTTTATCGACGAAAAGGTTTTTTTAGTTTGCATGGTCCAATCATTGATCCCGAAATTTTCTACAATAAAATTAGGTAGGTCGCTAGTAGAGTTCCCTATCTATAATTTTGCTATTTAATGAAATCATTTTTCTGAAATATTGGAGAAATCGCTTGGCTGGGTAGTAAGTACAATTTTGAATGTTTTGCTTATGTACAAAGTACCAAATATTCTAATTAGGTCGGTCGATCATTTTTCAGTCGTTCATTGAATGATAAATCACTACAAGTGAAGGAGATACACGATTTAAATAACGAAAGATCCAATATTTAAAAATTGTATCTAAAATGACTGGAAAAGTAGAAACAAGACCGGATATAATTTGATCATTATGAGCAAATCCAAAATCTTTGTAGACAGAGCCAATCATTAATTCCCAACCGTGGGGCGAATGGAATCCTATACATAAATCAGTTAATAAAAGAATAGAAAAAGCTTTTATTGTGTCGCTTAAGTTATATAGGAATTCTTGAACCCAAGAGTTAAGAATAACAAGTTCTTCATTACCTAAAATAGAATAACCACTTAGAATAACGAAACAGATTATATTTGTCGAGAAGTGTAAAATTGTATGGATACGATCCTCATTGTGCATCTTGATCAATTGGATCGTTTCTTTGTAGATTTCAACGCGAAGCTTTTGTAAATGCGTTTCCGGGTATTCCTTTATCATTTCCTCCAAACGAAGGAGTTCCTCTAAGTCTATGAATTTTTTTAGAATACTCTTTTCTTGAATATCATTCAAAAAAATTTCGGATTGCCTAATATTCCACCAATTAGTAATCCAAGATTCCAGACTTTTTTTAAATGAGAGAGAGATCCACCAAGGCAAAAATACTATAGATGCAAGATATAGAAGGGAAATGAATACTTTCTTTTTTGCCATTTTTTCGTCTGTGAATTTTTGAAGTTTTAATGAACTCACCCCATGCGTCGACTCTATATGATACTAATATTTCTATCAAGCATAAGTTATATTTCAAGTCATCTAGCCCATTAATCTATTTCAGAGTTTTTATTTGTGATGCAGTATAGCGGTTAGTCCTTGAATCTAGAAAGAATACAGAAATAGAATAAGAAAGAGCCCACTTCAAATTAATATTAGTCGGATTTCGAGACGAAAGAACTCCTGTTCTATTAAAAAAAATATCAAATATTTCGAAAAAAAAAATTATGGACACAAAAATTTTCGTTTTAGGGTTGTTTCGTATACGTTTACTTTGGCTCGAATAAGCGTTCGGAAGAAACTTCCGTTAACTTATGGTATAGAAAAAAAAGAGGATTCTTTAGTTTTTTCCCTCTTGCAAAGTATTAATTCTTCAGTTTATTTTTTCAAAATACTTCAATTGGTACGCGCAAGAAATAGGCCAATTCAGCAGCTTTTTGCTCAATTTCTCGTGGAGTCAAATTCTCATCAGTACGCGTCAAGGGAATGGCCCCCTGGCCTCTGATTTCCATATAAAGGACCCGACGAGCAAAAAGACCCTCTTTATTTTCTATTCTGATGGACTGAATGTCTTTCATAAGGAATCGGAGGAATATGCGACGGTTTTTTCCAGGGAATCCCCAACGAAAAATACACACTATGCCCTCTTTTATATCGAATCGATCATAACCACTACCTACATTCCACGAAATTGTGCACCACAAGTAGGAACTAATAAAAAGACCCGCGATCCCATAGAAAGACATCACGATCCCTTGTGGAAAAAAATGGATTTGCTGAGAAGGAAATAAAGATATCAAATTCCTACCAAAATAACTGGAGGTTCCAACCAATACAAACCCTAATGAACCTAAAAAAAGAATAAGGGCCCAGCCGAAATTACTTATTTTTCGAGATCCCGCTATAAGTTCTATCCATATACGTTCTGATCGCCAACTCATATTCTCACTAGACCTAGTTGCATTTTATTGGAATTGGAAAAATAACAAAAAGAAATTGGATTTTACTTTTTTTGTTTCCGAAGTAACTTTCATCAACCAGCACTACTATGATGTGAACCTTTAAGAATAATTCATCGAATTGCTTAGATCCAAACTAAAATAATAACATCTCTTTCATACGATTTCCTATAGCTATCCACATATATATAGATATATTGACTTTACGTTTCCGAAATTCTTCCCGATGCCGATCCATTTGAAAAATGAATTTACCCATATATCATGTTTACACATACATAAGAGCTTATGCTCGAAAGAAGCAACATGTTATACCATATTCTACTAAATAGATATGGGTGTTATGATCCAAATCAGTTTCAAAAAAAAAATGGATAAGATTTGTCCCTATAGTATCTAAAAAATCTTGTTTTTTTGAACATGAAGAGATAAAGAAACCATTGCAATTGCCGGAAATACTAAGCCTACTAAAGGCACAAAAATGGAGGGAAAGTTGTTGAGAGTTATCATTGAATGGGTACCTCGATTTAATATTTGTACCTGTTATTTTTATTTATTGTTTTATATTAATATTTTTATTTTAACCTTATATTGTTATAAAGATATCTTATAATTCATATATAATAATTATATTTATATAAATATTATATTATACTTATAATATACTAAGTATACCTAAGTGAGTATATACTTAAATAAGGAATATATAAGTATATGTTTTAATATAAGTATTTTTTTAATAAATATTTATTAAAAAATTCAATAAATGTGTAAATAAAAAATATGTAAATAAACGGACTTATTCACCTTTCTACATGTTTCTACACGAAATATATGTATGATAATCCACCTTTTTATTATTCATAATATTAGTTATTTTCTTGTTCTTGTCTTATAATTTAATAATTTTCATTTCAAAAAATTTATTCCGTTTTATTAATATTAAATAAATTATTAAATTAAGACTCTACTCTACGGCTCTACTTAATCTAAGTTTGATTCAAAGGAAAGAAAGCATGTAGCCGAAATAATTCACTCAGAACGCCCTTTAAAGGATTACGTGGTACGATTGGATCGAATAAGCCCTTATGGAATAAATATTCAGCCACTTGTGAATCCTCAGGTACTGTCTTATTCAATGTTTGTTCAATTACTCTTTTACCCGCAAATGCAATGTAAGCGTTGGGTTCGGCAATAATGATATCTCCCAACATACCAAAACTAGCCGTCACCCCACCTGTGGTAGGGGATGTAAGGATTGCGACATAAAATAACTTTTTATTTGATTGATAATCATATAAAGCGGAAGATATTTTAGCCATTTGCATC